TTTCTTGACGAAATTATCCATTTTCGAGGATATTATTATATAAAGGATCTTATCGAAAGCTTACAGCAGCTTGCCAAACAAAAGCTAAGAGAAAAAAAAGCACAGGTATGACTGGCATAACATCTACGATTGGATTCAAAAAAGCATAGGCTTCGGGCAATTTGCCGAAGAAAAAACTACTCGAATAAGGGGAAAAATTAATACAGATACAGATCAAACTAACGATATTAAGCATAACAGACGTTTTGGTCTTGGAGATAATTGCATTTTCATTGAGTTTTTGATATAAGTAAAAAGTAAGAAAGTCAGTAAGGTAGACAAAAAATCCTTCTTTTTCTTTGTACCCACTCAATCAAAAATCCTCCAATTCTCAAAGGAGAATAGAAGAAATGATACTTTCATACAATATCTTAATTGAATTCTATGTAATGATCAATAAATTTTGTTGAATTCTATATCTATATATATCAAAATGATAGTACCAATATATTCGCTATATATATAGTATATATAGTATAGATTTTGGGCTGGAGTTGACAAAAAACTAATACCAATATTATTTTTCTTGATCTAGGTTTGAAATTGAAATGGGGCGTGGCCAAGGGGTAAGGCAACGGGTTTTGGTCCCGCTATTCGGAGGTTCGAATCCTTCCGTCCCAGCGTGGATCCATTATTTTATGCTCCATTATTATCTTAGAAAGAAGTAAGGGAAAGAGTTAATCCATATTAATTTAAATACCACAGTTCTATATGAAATGGAGCCAATGCTTTTTCGTTGAATCGCTTTTTTTTTTATTAGATAGTTCGTGTTTGACTCGAATTTCCAAATTTGAAATCTATGTAACGATTGAGGTAGGGGTGATTTATCTTCCCTCTTTGATTTTATTTACTTTATGACAACTTTATGACAAGAAGTGATTATTGAAATATTACTCAATCCCATGTTAAACAAAATACATATCATTTCCTCGTTTAAAATGAGGAAATGTTTCGCTTATACGGTCTCGATCGTTCTATTTCAATGACAAGAAATTTTGGTTTTTTGTGAAAACCATTTGTGATCCCTTAAATTATTTAAACTGAAATTATTTCAATTCTATATTGAATTCTATATTGTTAGAATATCTATAACAGAGACAACTCCTCAGTCTATCTGATAGAGAGGAAAATCCCTCCCTTCTCAACTTACATCATTTTTTATACATCTTATGAAAAAAGATTAATTTCTTTCTTCTTTTCTTTGGTCTCTTTATCCATTTTCAATTAAAGTCAATTAAAAAAAAGTAAAAAAGAAAGACCTACCCTCCTATAAGATATAAGATCAAAGGTGATCCTTATTATCCAATTTTTGTCAAATTGAATCAAATGAAATAATGATGTCGAAATCGGAAACTTTTTCAATTTCAATTCGAAATCGTTTTTTTTAATATTTTGAATCATTCCTTGTAAGTAGAATCAAAATCTTTTGTACTCAATAAAGTAGGAAATTGTTTAATCAATCCTATTGAGTTACTTGAAGATGGAGATTCAACAAGTGAGTTGTTTCTATATTTCATTCTATTACCTATCTATTATTAATGGATGTTAAAGATGCTATTAATGGATGTTAAAGATGCTGTGTTGCTAAGACTTTTTTCAGAAAAATAGTTTCACATATCATATATGGAAGAAAAAATCCAGATTACAATGTCTATGGACAGCTGAAGCAATGACTATTCATGATTCCATGATTGAATCAATTTCATACCGGTTCCAAATTCGAGGAATATTATGGTAAAACTTCGTTTGAAACGATGTGGTAGAAAGCAACGTGCGACTTGAAGGGCAGAACCTATTGTGGATTTTTATATTCACCATTTTCGATTTATCTAGGAATGAGGGTGCTCTTGGCTCGACATTATTTGTTCTGTTACACTTGAACCCTTCGTTTTTGTTGGGTTCTAAATAGTCCACGACGGAGCTCGAGTCGAAAGGATGAATTCATTTCTCGGGGGTAATAATCTAAGGTTAAATGCCAATCAATCCATTGGAACAACTTCGTAAATGTATGTTCCGTATATAGAAATCGAAAGGATCCAATTTGAGCAAGTTTCTAATTCACAATTCAAAAGCAAAACTTGTTGGAATTGATCAAACCCTTTCGATTCTTTCAAAGTGTATCACGCGGGAATCAACTGGCCATGGGATTCTTTGATAGAAAGAAATCAAAAAGTGGTATGTTGCTGCCATTTTGAAGGGATTAAGAAGCACCGAAGTAATGTCTAAACCCAATGATTCAAAATAAGGATAAAGGATCTAAAAACAAGGAAGTACCTTTTTTGAATTTGAATTGGATGGATAATCTGAATAACTGGATCCGACTAAAGAATTCAAATAGAATTTTAAACGAGATAAACAAAAAGGGGGAAAAGACCACTCAATAAATGAAATTGACTAAAGATTTTTCCTTTGCGCGATTTGAGAATTATACAACTTGAGTTATGAGTACGGATGGTTTCTT